GCAGCGGCAATAGCATAGTATTATGCGATTCATGAGGATATGGGGGAATTTCTTTATTGATATTGACAAAATGAGTCATTTTCATAAAGGATCGCCTCCTATTTTGTACATTCCCACCCATTGGACCCATTGGATCTCTTTTTTTCGAAAAAAAGGAAGCCCTCTCATTATTATTCATTGTGGATAAAAGAAGATCTTTGTTAATTCCTTTCCTTCCTTCTTTACCCCATATGGCTATTGAATAGAACGAGCTATTTTTTTTTCCACTGAAATTTTGAAAATAAACGTTTAAATGCCCTTCAAAGGTAAGTAAATAGATCCGAAACATATAGAATGCAGTTAATCCTGCTGTGGAACAAGCTATGATCGCGAAAATAGGTGAATACAACCAACTATCGTTAAGAATTTCGTCTTTTGACCAAAAACAAGCAAGAGGTGGAATGCCACAAAGAGAAAGTGTACCTAACAAAAAAGCAGTTTTTGTAATTGGCACATATTTTTTGAAACCCCCCATAAGAGCCAGATTCTGACTTTTATCTGGAGAATATCCAATAATTCTTTCCATTGAATGAATAATGGATCCAGAGCCTAAAAATAATAATGCTTTCGAATAGGCATGAGTGATCAAATGAAATAAAGCAGCTTGATAAGACCCCATACCGAAAGCTAACATAATATAACCCAATTGTGACATTGTAGAATAAGCTAAACTTCTCTTAATGTCTATTTGAGCCAGAGCCAAAGTCGCTCCTAAGAGTACTGTTATTATACCTATCAAAGAAATGAGATTCATTACGTACGGTATAACTGCGAAAAGAGGTAGAAGCCGGCCTACAAGAAAAATGCCCGCTGCTACCATAGTAGCAGCATGTATAAGAGCCGAAATCGGAGTGGGTCCCTCCATGGCATCAGGTAACCATACATGAAGGGGGAATTGTGCCGATTTCGCAATTGCACCGAGGAATAATAGGGCGGCACACAGAGTCAGAAATAAAGAATTTATCCCATGATTCTCAATCAAGTTATTGACTATTTTGAACAAGTCTCGAAATTCGAAACTACCTGTTATCCAATAAAGACCTAAGGTTCCTAATAATAAACCAAAATCCCCCACACGATTAGTTACAAATGCTTTTTGACAAGCATTTGACGCAATTGGTCGCGTGAACCAAAAACCTATTAATAGATAGGAACACATTCCAACTAATTCCCAAAAAATATAAATTTGTATCAAATTAGAACTCGTAACTAATCCCAACATGGAAGCATTGGAAAAACTCATAGAAGCAAAAAATCTCAAATATCCTTGATCATGAGACAGATAATTGTCACTATAAATAAGAACTAAGATTCCAACAGTAGTAATTAATATTGACATAATAGAAGTCAGTGGATCGATCAAGTCGCCAAACTCTAAGGAAAAATCATGATGGATGGTCCAAGACCCTACATATTGATAAATAGAACTCCCGTTTATTTGCTGAATCGCCAGGTCGGCCGAAAAAAGCATAACTATACTTAGTAATAAAACACTAGGAAAAGCCCACATGCGGCGCAGATTTTTTGTTGTCGTTGGAACAAGAAGAAGTCCCACTCCTATTGCTAGAGGAACCGGAAGCGGAACGAAAGGGATGATCCATGCATATTGATATGTATGTTCCATAAGAAAATCAAAGTTTTTTCTATTCTTAGTAATTGAGTAATTGAATTGTTTCCGATTCACCAGCTCTTATCTCTTTCGGAAGGAACAATCAAATAAATAAAAAAAGAAAAATAGGAAAGAACTCAAATAGAATTTTTAGAATTTTCTATTTTCAATCATTCCATGAATTCTTACAAGAATTTCGATTCATAGAACAAGTAAAAAGAATTCTCGTACTTGATTCTGATATGGGTCATAGGATCCATCAATAACTCGACCCAATCAAAAGAAGACCTGGGTATTAGTTTATTCGGGATAATTCACTAATTCTGATTGCGTGGAGTAAGCTGCCTAGGCTTCGAGGAAACTCTACGATACCTATTACTTCACTAACTGTCACTGCGCTGCGAATTGAAAGATGAGAATTGGGAGATAGTCTGAAATCCATCTTGGGAATTGCTTTTAACCGAATTAGCGAGTAGATTGTAAATGGCGCCGCGATCGGATCATTACCCGAATGTAAACGGTAGCGTGCCTACTTGTAGAGTTTACTTGTAGAGTGAGTGGTTCAATTGTGTATATCGGGACTTCTCATTCTCCGAACTGTATTATTCTATAGCTTTCTATATCTATACTCAACGTAAAAAGATTTCCATTCGAAAAGTCAAAAAAACCACGGGAGGTGGCTTGAATGTGGAAGATTAGTTTGGTCGTCAAATGGTTTCGGCGAGTTCACGTATTTTTTAGTTTCTGCGTGAGTCCGTTGAATTTGCGAAAATGGTTTTCTGAGTTTGTCCTAGGAGTGTAGAAATTTGGGAAACGCCATTCCTAAAAATGGTCCAAAGAACGAACAACTCCGTGGGTGGTTAGACAAAGCCATAAACACTCATAAGAGTGTCATGCTATCCAAAGAAATTCCACGCTTGTACTTCAAGATTTCCCTTTTGGAAAGTGCAAAAGTGAAGCTCCAAGACGAAGATCAAACCTGATTTGATCCATGAAAGGAAAAGCTGGGCGATCTTCTCCTCTGTGAGTATTATGGGTTGATTCCGTTTTGGTGGTATCAACCCTTGAGTCGAGTTATAATCTATGATTCGATCATGAATCCGCCTAAAGAGATCTGTTTAGGTATTCATGACTCCTAAGTAGAATCCCTACCGGTCGAATTAGGGATTGGCCGGGTAATGGTAGAGTTGTATTAAAAAAAACCACGGGAGGTGGCTTAAATGTGGAAGATTAGTTTGGTCGTCAAATGGTTTCGGCGAGTTCACGTATTGTTTAGTTTCTGCGTGAGTCCGTTGAATTTGCGAAAATGGTTTTCTGAGTTTGTCCTAGGAGTGTGGAAATTTGTCTTTTGGTCTTTCTGGGGCGGAGTCTTGGTCTTTTGCTGTCGGTGTGTACCAATCCCAAGGTCTTATTGGAATAATCGCCATACTTATGGGGATCGTTGGGTTCGAAATTTGGATACTGCTGAAGCAATTCAGCGGATAGACTTTCTAATTCAAAGAAAAAGGTTCGAGTCAGCAAAACACTGGTTACTTTTCAACGAATCGTTTCGCCGGTTACAATCTGGCGAGGATCTGTTACGACGCCAGCGCGCACTTGAGGGGGAAGATTCCAGCGATCTAGAGCCCCTAAATTCATTCCTACGACTGGAAAAGGGTGTCGCTAGGGGATTCTATGAATCTTGTTGCGTGTTAACGGCAGAACTTTCCATTTTAGACGAAAGGAAGTCCCGATTAGTATTAGTGGAGGCCCCGGCCCCAAACAACGGAACGGGTCGAACTGCATCCCTCCACATCCACAGGAACAGTCAACTCCCTGCAGTTAACTTGAGACAAAGTTCCATCAACCTGAGGAGACTCCACGAGGACCGGACGGCCCCTCCTTCCGGTTCAGGCAATCGACTGATTGCGCCGGGCGAAGAACAAGATTTCGGGCTTCCGTGGCAGGATCCGCCCGGCATATTCTAAGACAAATGTGTTAGCTATTCAGAATTCCCGGTTATTTTGAAAGTTTCCTACTGTCTAGGTAGGGACTGACCGGGAAAAGGGAGGGGGTACGTACCATGTGAGATAATTGGTTGGGAAAAGTGGCCAGCGCCTTTGCAGTGGCTTTTGGAGGGATAACTGGTCTCAATAGGTTGAAGAAACCGGCTCACTGCGCCAGGCGAAGGAGAATCCAGCGCTGCGGGGCAGGACGCGAGCTCCCCGGCGACCCCGGACGAGCTATAGTGGAACTAAGTATTTAGGGGGAATTCGAAAACCTTTCTTACGATATAGATATAGATTCGAATGAGGGTTCGGATAGAAAGGTACCAATCAGTAGGAATTCTTCTTTCTTCGGATATTGTATGTTGTAAAAAAGGTTCCCCTAAAAAAGAACCTATCCCATTTTTTACCTAGGAATATTCTATGCGAGGCACGCGTATATCCATTAGTATGTTATCAAGGAAGTATCATTTAGAGAATAAATAGAATAAAATAAAAAGAATAATAATCCGAACAATACATGTCTTTCACATCCAACTCTAAACAATGAGCAACCTCCTCATTTTTGAATGGCGGTTCCAAAGAAACGTACTTCTCTGTCAAAAAAGCGTATTCGTAAAAATATTTGGAAAAAAAAGGGGTATTGGGCAGCGAGAAAAGCATTTTCATTAGCGAAATCTCTTTCTACCGGGAATTCAAAAAGTTTTTTGTACGACAAAAAAAAAAAGAACCAAGTCTTGGAAGAATCTGAATCAATATGACTCCCTGAATTGTTATGTCTAAAATGAAGGATTTCCATTAACTCATATTTTTCTTTTCAACGGATCAATACGAGACGGGACTGGTTATTGCGGTATGCAGAATAAGAAGTCCTCTGCTTACTGTATTCTCCATTTTTTGACGAAGTAGTGAAGGACAAGATACAAAGTTTTCGCTTTCTTTTTAGTAGGTTTTTCTAATTTGTGAGATGGGGGTTGTCATTTTCCTCATCGATTCACTTTTCATAATCCACTAACGAAAAGAAAAGTCTTCTTTTTCCTTTAGGAAGGATTTTTTTGGATTATGTATTCCTAATATGTAGTCCAAATAAGGGTCCTATATTTGGGCTGTGGAATCCATCAAGATCTATATCTATATATAGAATATAGATCTTGAGAGCTTTCTTTTCTTTAGAAATATAGAATTTTTTTTTGAAGTACGCTAAAATTCCGAGAAAGATTGAAACCTTTTAGTTCTATGCCTGGATAGAGGACAGAACTATCTAGTTCCAACTGCTGCATTTCCATGCCAGGCGAAGTGAAACCAATGGAAAGCTCTTTGTGAAAGTGAAACCTAACACCCTACGATCCCACAATACGAATGATTGTTGAATGTTCAATTAGTAATTGAAACGAGTGTTTTTTCATTGATTGTCAGATTCCCTAAAAAAGATTTGATTGAATTGACTCCTTAGAATCTCGACGATTGAATATGGATGGGCTATTATGTTTTTGAGTAAGCCGCCATGGTGAAATCGGTAGACACGCTGCTCTTAGGAAGCAGTGCTAGAGCATCTCGGTTCGAGTCCGAGTGGCGGCATCTTCGAAAAGAGATACAATAAATCATTATAATGAATAATGAATGGAATTCCTTATTTCCATTCCAGTCTTGAAGGATCCCTCTTTTCTTTTTTATTTTAGGATTTTTTTATGATATTCTCGACTTTACAACATATATTCACTCACATTTCTTTTTCGATCGTTTCAATTGTAATTAGTATTTATTTACTAACCTTATTATTAGTCTACGAAACGCTAGGACTCTCTAATTCGTCAGAAAAAGGCATGATAGCTACCTTTTTCTGTATAACAGGATTGTTAGTTACTCGTTGGATTTCTTCGGGACATTTCCCCTTAAGTGATTTATATGAATCAGTAATGTTTCTTTCGTGGGGTTTTTCCATTATTCATATGGTTCCACATTTTAGGAATCAAAAAACCCATTTAAGCGCAATAACCGCGCCAAGTACTATTTTGACTCAAGGCTTTGTTACTTCTGGTCTTTTATCAGAAATGCATCAATCCACAATATTAGTACCTGCTCTCCAATCTCAGTGGTTAATGATGCACGTAAGTATGATGGTATTGAGCTATGCAGCTCTTTTATGCGGCTCGTTATTCTCAGTAGCGCTTCTAGTCATTACATTTCGAACACGCATAGATATTTTTGGCAAAAGAAATCATTTATTAACAGGGTCATTTGTTTTTGATGAGATCCAATACGCAAATGAAAGAGGCAGTGTTTTACGAAACACTTTTTTTCTTTCATTTAGAAATTATCACATGTATCAGTTGATTCAGCAATTGGATCGTTGGAGTTATCGTGTCATTAGTCTAGGGTTTCTCTTTTTAACCATAGGTATTCTTTCGGGCGCGGTATGGGCTAATGAGGCATGGGGGTCATATTGGAATTGGGATCCCAAGGAAACTTGGGCATTTATTACTTGGACCCTATTTGCAATTTATTTACATATGAGAACAAATCAAAATGTTCAAGGCACGAATTCCGCAATTGTGGCTTCTCTTGGATTTCTTATAATTTGGCTATGTTATTTTGGGGTCAATCTATTAGGAATAGGATTACATAGTTATGGCTCATTCACATTAACATCGAATTGAAGAAGCGACCCAATCTAGAGGAACATAGTCTGAAGTTTGTGTGAGTTTTTTAGAACCATTTGAATCACTACTGGATGCAAATGGTTCTCAAAAACTCCAAACGTATCTGATTCGAATGGACTTCATTTTCTTTTTCCTTAAGATAAGGAAAAAGAAGACTTCTTTTTTTTCATTGTCCAGCGAATGGTTTTTGAAATCATAGCATTATTTTCTATCTTATTCATGAAAACTATCTTATCGAATAAAAGTAATTCGATAGGATAGCTTCTACCTTGTCAACGGATAGTGAGAGAAGGAAATCCGGATAAATACCAATCCCTATTACGGGTAGAAAGATACAGATCGAAACAAAAAGTTCTCGTGGTCCAGAATCCAAAAAAGAAGAGTTTGGGGCGGGAAATTGCTTGTATCCATAGAACATCTGGCGTGACATAGATAATGAATAAATAGGAGTTACTATCATTCCAATTGCCATTCCAAAAGTAATGAGTATTTTTGGCATTAAAAGAGATTTTGGACTGGTAATTACTCCAAAAAAGACTACCAATTCGGCAACAAAACCACTCATTCCCGGCAATGCAAGAGAAGCCATCGAGAAGCTACTGAACATTGTAAATATTTTAGGCATTGGGATAGCTATTCCGCCCATTTCGTCGAGATAAACAAGACGTATTCTATCGTAACTCGTTCCTGCCAAGAAAAAAAGCGCACCACCAATAAATCCGTGAGAAATGATTTGTAAAATGGCTCCATTTAGTCCTGTATCGGTTATCGAACCAATTCCTATAATTGTAAAACCCATATGAGATACAGAAGAATAGGCTATTCTCTTTTTTAAATTGCGTTGGCCAGGAGATGTTGAAGCTGCATAGATTATTTGAACTGTACCTATTATCATCAACCAGGGAGAAAATATAGAATGAGCGTGGGGTAAGAATTCCATATTGATCCGAACCAATCCATACGCTCCCATTTTTAATAAGATTCCGGCTAGAAGCATACACGTACTGTAATGTGCCTCCCCATGGGTATCTGGTAACCATGTATGTAAGGGTATAATCGGTGATTTGACAGCATAAGTAATAAGAAATCCAAAATAGAATAGTATTTCCAATGCCACCGGATACGATTGATTCGCTGAGGTTTCAAAATGTAAGGTTGCTTCGTTGGAACCATAGAAACCCATGCCCAGAACTCCCATTAATAGAAAAACAGAACCCCCCGCAGTGTACAAAAGAAACTTTGTAGCTGAGTACAAACGTTTCTTTCCTCCCCACATGGATAGAAGTAGGTAAACAGGAATTAATTCGAACTCCCACATGATAAAAAAAAGTAAAAGATCTCGAGAAGAAAATGATCCTATTTGGCCGCTGTACATTGCTAACATCAGGAAATGGAACAATCGTGAATCCCGAGTCACTGGCCGAGCCGCTAAAGTCGCTAAAGTAGTGATGAATCCCGTCAGTAAAACGGGTCCGATGGAAAGTCCATCGATTCCGAGTCTCCAGTGAAAATCCAAAAAATGGATCCATCTAAAATCCTGTTCTAATTGGATTAAGGGATCGTCAAATTGGAAATGATAACAGAATGCATAGGTCGTTAGAAGTAGATCGATTGCGCATATAGATAGAGTATACCACCGAATCATCTTATTTCCCCTATGAGGAAAAAAGAAAATGGAAGAACCCGCGGATATCGGCAAAATCACAATTATTGTTAACCAAGGAAAAGAATTCGTGGTAAAGACAAGATACACTTTGACCAAAAAACCCGTGCTCGAAATAATTTGATCGAGTACGGGTTTTTGTCGGTAAGGAGAAAAAAATGGGTTCAAGTAGAGTTTTCTAGAACGTATCAATAAGCTAGCCCCATGCTTCGCGTTGTCTCATGCCATAAATAAACCCGGACACTCAAGAAATCTGTTGGACAAGCGGATTCACACCTCTTACAACCTACACAGTCTTCCGTTCTTGGGGCAGAAGCAATTTGCTTAGCTTTACATCCGTCCCAAGGTATCATTTCTAATACATCTGTGGGGCAGGCTCGCACACATTGAGTACACCCTATACATGTATCATAAATCTTTACTGAATGTGACATGGTATCTATCCACTTTTTGAACGTCATAAATTTTCGATCTAGTAAAATCATAAAGGAATCATATATGGTAGACACCAGACGAATCGAGGGTTTACCAGAATCGATTTCGAATCAATCTACTTCTGGATCTGCTCATGATAGCGGTCCAAGATACTTTGATTTATTACGTTTTAGCAAACATGGGCCTATGTTTGTTTCTATCGTACATACCAATTTGAATTGGTGAATATTCTATTCAGTATTTAGATGATTACCGCTATTTATTCAGCAAGTTCGATTGATTGATACGAGTGGATTTTCTGTTACGATGAATTGACGAAACAATCGCAGGTCCAATAGCGGCTTCAGCGCCTGCAATAGCTATCACAAAAATCGCGAAAATGTCTCCTTTTAATTGGCGACTATCAAAGAAATCAGAAAATGTTACGAAATTCAAATTAACCGCATTCAGTATAAGCTCAAGACACATAAGTGCTCTGACCATATTTCGACTTGTGATCAATCCATAAATACCGATAGAAAATAAATAGGCACTCAAAACAAGCTCATGTTCAAGCATCATTGACCAACCCCTTATCAATCTGGATTTATTTGCTTTCAATAGGAACAAAAACTCCACCTTAATCCATTTTATTGACTAGAATCTCACAAGTGCAGAACAAAGGAAGGTATTGGTACTAGAATAGAGTGAACTAAAACCATTTCTATTTTATACATGAAAAATGGAATTGAAGTGAAGGAAAATGGGTGTGATAAGAAGGAAGTCTTTTGAGAGGACAGAACTCTTTCATTCGAACTCCTTCTTTTTATTACTGACGTGCCATAACAATTGCACCTATTAAGGCAACTAAAAGAATTATAGAAATGAGTTCAAAGGGAAGAAAAAAATCTGTTGATAAATGAGTCCCAATTTGTTGACCATTATTTACAAAATCCTGCTCTAAAATCTGGTTTGATCTTGTAGTCCAAATAATCCCGTACCATGAAGTATCTGGGACAGTAGTAATTAGTGAAACAAAAAGACTTGTACAAACCAGGGAAGTGACTCCTTCTCCAACGGTCCAAAGACCGAAATCCTTGTAATATTCTGAATCATTCATGAACATCACAGCGAATACGATTAACACATTTATGGCCCCTACGTAAATAAGGAGCTGTGCAGCAGCTACAAAATGGGAATTCGATGGAATATGGAATAGGGATATACAAACCAGAACCAACCCCAAGGAAAAGGCAGAAAAAATGGGATTGGTAAGTAATACCACTCCCAGACCTCCTAATAGAAGAACCGATCCCAAAAATACTAAAAGAAAATCATGTATTGGTCCAGTGAAATCCATTATATGGCAAATAATAGAGAAATAAGCTTAAATGGTTCATGATCTTTTTGACCAGACCGGGAAAAAATAGGTTACCCGACTCTTTTTAGGATATGCTCTGAATGGAATCCAATCCTAGATTGGGGGTTGATATAGAAATTCTCTAGATATATAATAAATATTCTTAATTTAGAGAGATGTAGATTTCGAAAAAATCACGGATAATGTATTTTTGCAAGACATGATTCTGAGCAATGAATCTGACATCAATAGCTAGGACTTTTACTTATTCGCCGAGCAGAATGGAAGATTTGCTCCTTTAGTATTTAGTAATAGTAATCGGAAATTGGAGTAATTGGTAATTGAATCAAGCGGTTTACCCATTTTTTATTTGATTTGAGTCGAAGTCATAATGGTTCGAATTAAGGAATCTCCAATTACTGACATTGGTAACCGACCCAAGGCAATTTGATTATAATTCAATTCGTGACGATTATAAGTAGAAAGTTCATATTCCTCAGTCATTGATAAACAATTTGTTGGACAATACTCGACACAATTACCACAAAATATACATATTCCAAAATCAATACTATAATTAAGTAATCGTTTCTTTCGAATTTCGGGTTCCAATCTCCAATCAACAGTGGGTAGATCTATAGGACATACACGAACACATACTTCACAAGCAATGCATTTATCAAATTCAAAGTGGATTCGACCGCGGAAACGCTCTGATGGAATCCATTTTTGATAGGGATATTGAATAGTTACAGGTAAACGACTCGTATGAGATAAGGTAATTATGAAACTTTGGCCGATATACCTTGCAGCTCTTACGGCTTGGTGACCATAATTCATGAACCCAGTTATCATAGGAAGCATATCGTAAATCTCTAGGAATAATTGACATTTTCTTTCTCTTGTTTAAGAAAACTTATGAATCAAAAATACAATGAATGTCTTATGTCTTTACAGCGAAAGGAGTTGGAAAGAAGTTGTCAATAAGAGATTCCCGAGGGAAATAGGTAAAAGAAATTTCCACCCAAGATTTAATAATTGGTCCATTCTCATCCTAGGCAAAGTCCATCTTGTTGTGATAGAAATGAACAGGAACAAATAAGCTTTTGCTAATGTAATGAAAATACCAATTGTTGTTCCAAAGACTCCACTCAGTTCATTTATTCGGAAAAAATGAGGAATGAATAGGAACGGAATAGAGGGATTCCAACCGCCCAAGTAAAGAACTGTTACAAATAATGAAGAGACTAGTAGATTTAGATAGGAAGCAACGTAAAATAAACCAAATTTGATACCCGAATATTCGGTTTGATAACCTGCTACTAATTCTTCCTCCGCTTCTGGTAAATCAAAGGGTAATCTTTCACATTCGGCTAGGGAAGAAATTAGAAAAACCGTAAATCCTATAGGTTGACGCCACAGATTCCAACCCCAAAAACCATATTTGGACTGTGCCTCAACTATTTCAACTGTACTTGAACTGTTAGATAATCATAGTCGGTGATAACATCACTGCTGCCATCGCTATTGCAGAACCGTACATGAGACTTTCACCTCATACGGCTCCTCAGTGGTCGTCATAAAAAAATCTAAGGACGGGCTCGTTATTCTCTCGATATAGTAGTTGAGTAGATAGAGGAAAGATGGATCGAAGAGTCCCACATTATACCAATCCAATTCTGTCGGCTATAATAACAAAAAGATGCTTCTGAATTGATCTCACCCTTTCTATTTCTAATGTATATTTCGAATTTCAAAAAATGTAATTTCGCTTAGTTCCGTAATACCTTAATCCTTCAATAAAAAGAAAATACTCATTGTATCAATTGCGACCTTTTTTCGATTACGAAAAAAGATTAGGCATTACATTAGTTCAGGAATCATGAGAATAATTCTCTCTGTATGATATAGATCAAATATTTCGTATTTTTCTTTTCTATTGCATATTTCTTTCGTTCCGGTTCTTCTTTCACATTTCATAGAAAAAGACAAGGAAGCTCTAAAAAAAGGTTACTTCGTTTCTGATAGCCATTTCTTTAACCAATGGGTAGGAGCATACTCAGGATCGGGATCCTGGGGAAGTACTGCTTGATCGTTTCTACTAACTTAAAGCCCCCACCCCAATTCCTTTTATGCGGAGAGACCTATTTAGGTAACTTAGATTATCTCCATTACGAATCCATTATGTACCTTAGTATTCCTAACCGCCCACTCATTTTTGCCAAAACCCCGTTATGACAGACAATAGTGAAAACTCCATATAGTTGCTCTTTTCTAACCGCGTCAAACCCTGATTGCTAATCAACTAATCTTGGGGTAATTTATTATGCTTATGGATGCTTAACTCTCGCACATAGGGAATGAGACTTCATCTTTTTACTGCAAATTTATAAGCTGTTTTGTTTCACTCATAGAACTTATCTGATTGAGTTCATTATCCGGAATGATGAATCAAAAAATGAAGATATCTACTCAATCCATTTCACTTCTTTCTTTCCTAGAAATCAAAGAAATAGGTAACAGCTCATGTCCAAACGAATCGCACGTAGAGATATGGATAAAACACATGGAGTTAATGGTATTTCATAACTAATCGATTGAGCAGCAGCTCGTAGACCACCTAAAAAGGAATATTTATTATTCGAACCATATCCTGACATAAGAAGTCCAAAAGGAGCAATACTTGAAACAGCAATCCATAAAAAAACACCTATACTGAGATCCGCTAGAACAAGCCGGTAGCTAAAAGGAATTACTGAATAACTTAGTAAAATGGATATAACTGCTATGGACGGTCCGAGACTAAATAAACGAATATCTCCTCTAGATGGTAGAAGATCCTCTTTAAAAAGGAGTTTTGTCCCATCGGCTAGAGCTTGCAGAATTCCAAAAGGACCTGCGTATTCAGGTCCTATACGTTGTTGTACTCCTGCAGATATTTTTCTTTCTAACCACACAATTATGAATATCCCTATTGTGATTCCAAATAGAGGAATAAAAATAGGTACAAGCAAGCGTGTGAGTCCATACACCTCTTTTAAGGATTCCAATCGAGAAAAAGAATTAATAGCCCGTACTTCCGTTGTATCAATTATCATTTCAACGATCAACTTCTCCCATAATGATATCTATACTCCCTAGTATCGTCATAATATCCGCCAATTTCATTCTTTTAACTAGCTGAGGAAGAATTTGCAAATTGAGAAAACCCGGTGGACGAATTTTCCATCTCCAGGGAAAAAGACTCTGATCCCCTATCAGAAAAATTCCCAATTCTCCCTTTGGAGCCTCCACTCTCATATAAAGCTCTTGTTTCAACAATTCAAAAGCCGGAGATGGTTTTTTACTAATGAATCGATATTCAAAATCATTCCACTCTGAATCCCTTTCTCTGCCAAAGCGCCGGACTTCTAAATTCTCATAGGGCCCCCCAGGAAGTCCTTCTAGAGCTTGTTGAATCATTTTTATGGATTCCATCATTTCACTGATTCGGACGAAATAACGGGCTAATGAATCCCCCTCTTTTTGCCATTGTACTTCCCAATCAAATTCATCATAACACTCATAATGATCAATTTTACGAAGATCCCATTGGAGTCCGGAAGCCCGTAGCATTGGCCCAGATAAACCCCAATTTATGGCTTCCTCCCCACTAATAATGCCCACTCCTTCAACTCGGCCCAAAAAAATAGGATTCCGCGTAATAAGCTTTTGATATTCAGCAATTCCTGTTAAAAAATACTCACAGAAATCCAAACATTTATCTACCCAACCATGAGGTAAATCAGCAGCGATTCCTCCGATACGAAAAAAATTATGCATCAGTCGCATACCTGTGGCAGCTTCGAATAGATCATATATCAATTCTCTCTCTCTGAAAATATAGAAGAAAGGCGTCTGCCCACCAATATCTGCCATAAAAGGGCCGAGCCATAACAGATGAGAAGCTATCCGACTCAATTCCAACATAATGACTCTGATATAGCTAGCTCTTTTAGGTACTTGAATATTTCCCAAACGTTCTGGGGCGTTTACTGTTATTGCCTCTGTAAACATAGTCGCTAAATAATCCCAACGTGTTACATAAGGTAGATATTGTATAATTGTTCGGTTTTCCGCAATTTTTTCCATCCCTCTGTGTAAATAACCCAATATAGGTTCACAGTAAATAACATTTTCACCGTCGAGAGTAATGATGAGGCGAAGAACGCCATGCATTGATGGGTGGTGAGGACCCATATTGACTATCATGAGGTCTTTTTTTGTAGTCGGTACATTCATATGCGTTTTCCCCGATTCAGGATCAGTATTCTATGAATTGCTGAAAACGAAATAGAGTTCATCAAAATTCGAGCTCTGAAAAATCAAATAATGCTACAAGGGCTCTTCCAATTAACTTATCACTTAACTTAACGAGTTTTTAACTCCCGAATATCCAACTGATCTATTAATTCTTTATAACGTACTCTATTTTTATTTGACAAATAGGTTAGCAACCGTTGACGTTTTCCCAGAGTTTTCTGTAGACCTCTCTGAGATAAATAATCTTTTTTGTGTAATTTCAAATGTGAAGTTACTTTCTTTAGTTTATTGGTGAAACTGAATACTTGAAATTCAACAGACCCCTTGTTTTCTTCTTGCGAAATAACTGAAATGAATGTACTTTTTACCATAAAAAGAGTCCTTCTCCCTCCCTTCCTTATTTTTTTTTTAGTTTCTACAGATTACAGATATCGATTTGACCAATCAATAAAAATAATGACATTCATTTTCATTTAGGATACAATACACACTAATGTTGATTTAATTAATTAATAATCAATCCAATTTGAAATTGGATTCGTCTATGCATAGTAACGTATAATTCTCCACCCACAAAACCGCGAAACCCATATCCACAGATCACAGTTCCACATACATAAGAAAGAGAAAAGCTCTTATGTATGTGTTCGGAGGAAACTGTATCTTGTAACATATTCCACAACTCTATCTAAAGTAACTCTCATAGCCCCATTATTATATTATTGGAACCTTGCGGAATCAGTCATCCAATTGATTAGATAAGATCGAAAAAAAGCATCTGCTTCATCGGATTTCACTATGTAAATTTCCATAAATAGAGATCCTTGTGTTTCGGTTTCAGACATCCGCGGATCGATTTGAAATGGAAACTAGCTCTACTGAAAATGCACTGAATGCATTGATCCACAGCTCACGGTTCCACATACATAAGAAAGAGATCTTATGTATGTGTTCGGAGGAAGCTGTATCTTGTACCCGAATTTCCAGCTATTGTGATCAAGTGCAGGTCTAGGTCTTGTAAAGAACTCGCTGGGATTTGCTTCGATTGATAAGTAAATTATCAACCAATTCTCAAGCGTGGATACATCTGTATCCTTAACATACTGAAACGGCTACCATTACTAGTATCAAACCAATAGCGATTCATACAAGCTAAATCTTCTAATCGGTAATTTGGCCAAAGAAAAACTTTCAATTTCATGAATTGAGTTGTATCTATATCAAGATGCTTACTATTAGTTAAAAGTGGACTACAGTTCCTTACGTTGTTCTCGTTGCAAAATACTTTCTTTTTACCCACAATATCTAGATTTCCCTTCCCGCAATTTAAACAAATTAGAATTCGCAATTCTCTACGACGTCTAGGAGATGAAATGTTTTCAGGAACAAGCAAATCATAACTATTTTCATCTATATTACCAACCATCTTTTCCTCTTTTGTTTTTGTAATGAATTCAGAAAAATTATTCCTATCAACATTTTGTTTTTCTTGGCATTTTCGATTCGTTTTTCTATTAATAGTAATTGGGTGTTTATTCTTATAGATCAATGAAAGAGCTATGGTTTGATACATAATTAATGGACCATCCCATTTTTTAGGTATACGAACTAGTTTGATTACTATTTCTCCACTGTTTAGTGCTTTAGGAAATAGAATTGGAGGTGCAGGTTCACTTTCCAGAGTAAGCTTAAGTTCACTTTCCAGAGTAGGTTTAAGTTCACTTTCCAGAGTAAGCTTAAGTTCACTTTCCAGAGTAGGTTTAAGTTCACTTTCCAGAGTAGGTTTAAGTTCACTTTCCAGAGTAGGTTTAAGTTCACTTTCCAGAGTAGGTTTAAGTTCACTTTCCAGAGTAGGTTTAAGTTCACTTTCCAGAGTCAGTTCAGGTTCACTTTCCAGAGTCAGTTCAGATTCACTTTCCAGAGTCAGTTTAGGTTTCTCATACTTTAGAATCGACAGAGGCATTTCTTTTCTTCGAAAAAAGGATATAGCCAGTTCCCTTGGATCTCTCATCCTAAGCAGGAAACTAGAGATATTGATAACAGTGATTACATTTTCCTCAAAAAGATTGGTCCATGTCAACTGAAAACCCATGTAACTTTTCTTTTGCAGGAAGATGTCTAGGTCGGTTAGTGGTTTCCACTTCTTCGTCCCTTGCGTTTTCTGCTTTTTATCTTTTTCAATGTCTGATGCGCCAGACTCTTGTTTAACATCTTGTTGTTGATTTGGTTGATTAGTCTTCCCTTGGGTTGGTCGATTTAATCTAGGATTTTCTTGGCCAGGCGATTTGTTTTCTTCTTGATTCTCTAATTTGTTTTTTTCTTGATTCTCTAATTCAAGATCCTTTTTTTCTTTTTCTTTTTTGGTATTTTCTTTTTTGGTATTTTTTTTTTCACGACTATCACGGATGTTTTGATTGTTATTAAACTCGAAAAGAAGTAATTTGATTGGTATGATCCACGGGTTCATCCTATATTTTTCATAAATCGATTTCTTACTGCGCTGAGTTTGAGTTAGTCTTGCTTTATTCATTCCCATCCAGTCAAAAGGATGGTTTTTTATTTTATTTTTGTTTTGGGATTCATTTTTGTTTTGGGATTCATTTTTGTTTTGGGATGACTTGACTTGTTTATGAATCGCATAATAAAAAAGATCTTTTTTATCAATTGTATTAATTATTGGAGAATAATGAGTCGCAATCTTAGTTTTTTTATTGATCCAGGTCTCAATATGTCTCGTCTTTAGAAAACAGATGATTTGCCAATCCAAATATTTTCTATCCGAATTTTTTCTACTATATCTCCGGATAGAAAAAAAATCAGGTTTATACGTGATGTACTTCGAGGAAATACCGTGACCTTCATTTCCTTGTAATGGCAATCCATAAATAGAAAAATCCTTTCGTTCTCCATAATTAATATATTTATGTGATAAAAGATTATATTTGTAATGTTTTTTTAATTTCTCGGTTTTTGTTTTAACCGATAATGAAGCTCTTTTTTTTTTTTGTTTCTCAAAAAGAATTAATTGGTTTTTTTCATATGAATCCAAACTTGGTGTATCTAGATTTTGAATCTTACGACTTTGATTGATCCGATTTCGCCACTTTTGGGACATAAATTTAGACAAGCTAGTCTGAGATAAATCATATTGATAGTGGCTACTTAACCAGTTTTTCCATTCAGTCAATTCTGCATTTCCATGTTCTTTATGCCTTGATTTGAAATGAAATATTCCTTGTGTTCCAAAAAAATTCTTTATTCTCTCTTTAAGAAAAACAGATGTTCGAGAATATTGAAGGACAAATTTCAAGGGATATTTGTAAATACCAGGTCTTTGTGATAATTTGTAAAATACATATGCTTGTGACAAGGAAACTATCTCACAAAAAGTCTTTGAATTTTTATTACCAATATTAGAAAACTTCTTTTTTATAGTCAAAATCCAATTCATTGGATTTTCATCAATTCCTTCGTGATTTGTTTGCTTAAAGTAACTGTATGTATTTTGCTTAAAGTAACTGTATGTATCAAGAATTCTTTGTTTTAATTGAAGTAATTCAAGACACATTTCGACAATATGGTTCGAAATATGAATGAGAATTTGAGAAAAAAGACTTTCAATGAACAATACCAAAAAAACGCGACCTTTCCGTATTAATCTCACATTTCTTCTTTTTACTATTTGCCAAAGGTTTTTTGAGGAGTCTACTCTTTTCTTAGCAAAACTCGCCTCGCTAGGACTAATATTTCTATCGGGTATTAAAAATTTGGTTTTCTTGTCGTTTGTTATTTTTTCAATTTGATTTCTAATTGTACTTGTCCTATCAGACAGATCCTGTATTTTTTGTTCTGTAAGTGAAGATTTTGTCCAAGCCATCGATTGAATTCGACTAGACGATTCATCAAAAATCTGATTCCTTATTAGAAAATTTTTCTTTTTTTGAGTTTCATTCAATTCATACCCTTCCCCCACTCCAAACTTGTTATTTAGATTTCCTTTTTCAAGTTGTTTGATTTTGATAAACGGATCTAGAATCCATTTTTCCTTTTTTGTTAACAATTGAAAACTTTTTTTTTTCGCTTCTCTAATTCGTTTTTCAAATTCTTTATAAATAGGTTCAAGAGGATGAGGTTCTTCTCGGGTAGCACCAAAAGGCCTTTCCGTTTCCATTCCCCAGGTTGTTAAAAAAGAAGATTTTGCTTTTTTTCTTTTCTGTTGCATTGGCTCTTTCCGTTTCTGATGGGGTCCTAGTTGAAAACTGTACCGAAGACGGAAAGGGAAGAGGATTTTTATCTGCATACCGTCTGTTAACCAATTTTGCGGAAATTCTGTTTCGGATATTGTAACACCATTGTGAGTACAGTTAACATGAATTTCTCTGCCCCACGCCTTCCAATCTTCGTCCCAATCTTTGTACCACTCGGGGAATTGTTGGGGGAATTGAAATGGAAATAATACAAAAAGGCTGAAGTTTTTGGCTATAATCAATGAGGGTAATACAATATATTTTCTAAGAATTGAGTGAGCTAGTAATAAATACCCCCTTACTGCGTGCGCATACGGAGTCCTATCCCACAGTTCTGCTATTTCTAGTCGCTCCTCCTCCGCGTTCTCCCTTTTTTCAGCTTCGTCCTCTGGCCCGTCCTCCCTTTCTTGTGCTTCGACCCCCCTTTCTTGCGCCTTGTCCTCTCCTTCTTGTGCCTCGTCTTCCTCGTACTCCCAAATTTGCACTTCCGCGCCTTTTCCTATCCAATTCCTAAAGATCCTAAAGATTGGATTCATAAAGATTGGATTCAGAATTTTCAGAATTTTCAGCATTGGGGAGAAAATTGTGTCTATTCTGTCCAAAAAAAGTGGGGAATGCAGATTTGTTTGAAATAGTTTCCAAGTAACTGTTTTACGTCTTTGAGCGCGTACGGAGCCTTTGATTAAATCTCGATTAAAATCTGATTGTTTCGAATAACGTATGAAAATATCCGTAGTATCCTTATCCTTATCATCATATTCCTCTGCCTTCCCCCGCTTCGTATAATAGTCCTTCCAATCAAAAATAAATACATTTTTGAAGGTTCTTGAAATAATCTGAGACCAGTCTGGGTCTTCTTCCTCCAGGGTCATTTTCTGCGAATCGTCAAGCAATTGATATGTCCATCGAGGAACCTTTTTCACAATTTCGTTTAGGTCAAGTCGCTCCTTTATGGTTTTTTGAATTGTTTGGTCCTTTGGTTCAGTTGTACTTGCACCGAATAAATATTGCACTTGATTTTCCGAATCCATTTTTCCTTGGTCTGAAAATACTGATTGTGCCTCAAATGTATCTAGTTTTTGTTCAAATTCTTGGTAATCGGGGAAAAGGGTACCATGAAACTTGTTTATCCACATTTTTTCGTTAGAATCCCCCGCAGGGGTAATTAAATAATCATTTTCCTTCTCATTTTCCTTCTTATTTGCCTTTTTCTTCTTATTTTCCTTTTCCTTCTCATTTTCCTTCTTAACGCTTGGAGGTAATTTCGAGGTTGTTCCGCGAAAGGGCCCATTCAAAAAAGAATCGTACCTTTTAGGCAAGCATTCTTGTGCAGTCTCATCATTACATAATCGAGTCCTTTTTTCGAGTACATCCAAATCAAGAGATCCCCTTTTTAGAGCGTCAATTCGATGGAAAAGGTCGTTGCTCAGACTAGCTCTTTTTTGTTCATTGGTATAAATCCAATGATTATCCAATTCCTCAGAGGGGAGTTTTTCTGGTAGGTACAAAAACCCCTTTCTTTCTATCATTTCAAAAAAGGTTGACAAACTTGGTGGATATGTAAAAGAGATTCTTTGTTTTCCATCACTTCGGCATGTATAAAAAAAATAGTCTGACATTTCAGTTCTTAGAGCCTTTTGAAATCCATCACTTTTTATATATCGCAATGGTCGATTCCATCGGTTATAGTCGAAAAGAAAAGTTACAAGAGGCATTTCTGAACTGAAGAAGCCTTTCTTTTCTTTCAGTTTTTCATCTAGGTTGTTCGAATCTTCCGAAAAAAGGGAAAGGTCTGCCTCGGCGGATCTTTCTTGTCCCTGTTTGGAAGTTGTGTCTATTTCTATATCTGTTTCGTCCGGACTTTGGCCCCTTTCTACCGTTGCCGAGGTTTTTTTTTTTTTCTTTTTTTTATCCTCGGTCCTATTAAGTGACGGAATTCTGCCTAAATAGTAGACACAGGAGAGAAATAATAGAATGGTGAAGATTCGCTCCAGAGAATTTCGAAAGTCTGCCATACGGTAACTATTCAATCTAATAGAACGATTTTGTCGTATCCAGAACAATACCAACTCAAAACCTTTCATGCACAAAATGTGACCAATGAACCAACCAACAAAACTACTTGTTAAAAATAACATCTTGTTGTTGCATCGAAACATATAAATACTGATTACTCGGGGTAAGGTCGAACTCGGCAAAACGAAATGGTTGAATAGTGGAAAAATGATATTAGTAAGGAATACATATTGAGTGTATAAATTACGCATTGCATTTCTAGTGGTCGTTACCGAATCAAAAAATTCTTTGTCATTGCGCCAACAGAAATAAACCAAAAAATAGAGTAGACTTAGGATAGTTATTGTATGAGGTGTACCCAATGCTAGATGGAGAGGTGCATAATAGATCGATATGAACATGATAAGCTGCCCCATCAGAAAACCAGTTGTTGCGGATACATCCTTCTCGCTTCCTTCTTCCATAACCCGAGCTCGGAGAAGCAAGAGATATGAGGGCCCTATGGTCCCTGCAGTCAGAAATCCATAAAAGAGTCCGGCCACAACAACAGAATTGCTTATCTGCATACATAACCGGGCTAGAGTAACTAGTCGAAACATTGTTAACATAAGATTATCCCTCCCTTGGGTTTATTGAGTTTTAAAATGATGGAAATCTTTTTACGTTGAGTATAGATATAGAAGAGTATCGATATAGAAAGATATCGAATAAGACAGTTCGTAGAATTTCCCCTCACTATTTCCACTTACCCCTTCTCAACCGCATAAGATTTCCATAATATTGTTATTTATCTATTAGATAAATCGACTCAAAATAGATTTCATGTAATGAAAAATAGATTTCATGTAATGAAAAATAGATTTCATGTAATAGTTTATCTTTCTTGCCGTCGCCTCCACTTCCCTAAGACAGCGGAGACCGAGCAGTAAAAAAAGCGCAATATTCAGCAAGAGAAACAGTGCCAAAAGGTGTTCTACGAATCCACAGAAACTAACCAAAAGTTTTCCTACCATGACAAAGTAAAGTTCGTTGGTGGATCTTAGAGAAGAAATATATTGAAGGTCGCCCAAGCGGTCGATTACATTCCACCAGCCATATTGGGCTAGGCGCATTTCGAACTGAATCAAACCTTTTACCAAAATTATAGAATCCCAGATTTTCTTTTTCCAAGGTGGCAAAAAATGCCCCATTAGAATTATTATTGTCACCAATATTAATATTGAAACGAAAATTACAGAATTGCTTATCTGCATATTGCTTATCTGCATACATAACCGGGCTAGAGTAACTAGTCGAAACATTGTTAACATAAGATTATCCCTCCCTTGGGTTTATTGAGTTTTAGAATGATGGAAATCTTTTTACGTTGAGTATAGATATAGAAGAGTATCGATATAGAAAGATATCGAATAAGACAGTTCGTAGAATTTCCCCTCACTATTTCCACTTACCCCTTCTCAACCGCATAAGATTTCCATAATATTGTTATTTATCTATTAGATAAATCGACTCAAAATAGATTTCATGTAATGAAAAATAGATTTCATGTAATGAAAAATAGATTTCATGTAATAGTTTATCTTTCTTGCCGTCGCCTCCACTTCCCTAAGACAGCGGAGACCGAGCAGTAAAAAAAGCGCAATATTCAGCAAGAGAAACAGTGCCAAAAGGTGTTCTACGAATCCACAGAAACTAACCAAAAGTTTTCCTACCATGACAAAGTAAAGTTCGTTGGTGGATCTTAGAGAAGAAATATATTGAAGGTCGCCCAAGCGGTCGATTACATTCCACCAGCCATATTGGGCTAGGCGCATTTCGAACTGAATCAAACCTTTTACCAAAATTATAGAATCCCAGATTTTCTTTTTCCAAGGTGGCAAAAAATGCCCCATTAGAATTATTATTGTCACCAATATTAATATTGAAACGAAAATTACAGAATTGCTTATCTGCATATTGCTTATCTGCATACATAACCGGGCTAGAGTAACTAGTCGAAACATTGTTAACATAAGATTATCCCTCCCTTGGGTTTATTGAGTTTTAGAATGATGGAAATCTTTTTACGTTGAGTATAGATATAGAAGAGTATCGATATAGAAAGATATCGAATAAGACAGTTCGTAGAATTTCCCCTCACTATTTCCACTTACCCCTTCTCAACCGCATAAGATTTCCATAATATTGTTATTTATCTATTAGATAAATCGACTCAAAATAGATTTCATGTAATGAAAAATAGATTTGCTGTAATAGTTTATCTTTCTTGCCGTCGCCTCTACCTCCCTAAGACAGCGGAGACCAAGCAGTCAAAAAAGCGCAATATTCAGCAAGAGAAACAGTGCCAAAAGGCGTTCTACGAATCCACAGAAACTAACCAAAAGTTTTCCTACCATGACAAAGTAAAGTCCGTTGGTGGATCTTAGAGAAGAAATATATTGAAGGTCACCCAAGCGGTCGATTACATTCCACCAGCCATATTGGGCTAGGCGCATTTCGAACTGAATCAAACCTTTGACCCACCCTAGTTTCCAAAGTCGCCAAAAATTCCCTTTTTTCATCATAAAAAAGAAACAAAAATAAAAAAGAAACAAAAATAAAGATAAAGATTCGTTATTTCTTTTATATTCGTTATTTCCTTGTTTTTCTATATTTCTTTGTAATGGCAATTCATTTGTTCTCTTGTGCTATACTTACTAATAAACTAATAACAACTAATAAATTAAACTAATAACAACTAATAAATTAAACTAATAACAACTAATAAATTAACAATTAATAAATAAAATAAATAAAGGATGAAAAAAGGGAAAGGATGAAAAAAGGGAAAGGATGAAAAAAGGGAAAGGATGAAAAAAGGGAAAGGATGAAAAAAGGGAATTTTTGGCGACTTTGGAAACTAGGGTGGGTCAAAGGTTTGATTCAGTTCGAAATGCGCCTAGCCCAATATGGCTGGTGGAATGTAATCGACCGCTTGGGTGACCTTCAATATATTTCTTCTCTAAGATCCACCAACGGACTTTACTTTGTCATGGTAGGAAAACTTTTGGTTAGTTTCTGTGGATTCGTAGAACGCCTTTTGGCACTGTTTCTCTTGCTGAATATTGCGCTTTTTTGACTGCTTGGTCTCCGCTGTCTTAGGGAGGTAGAGGCGACGGCAAGAAAGATAAACTATTACAGCAAATCTATTTTTCATTACATGAAATCTATTTTGAGTCGATTTATCTAATAGATAAATAACAATATTATGGAAATCTTATGCGGTTGAGAAGGGGTAAGTGGAAATAGTGAGGGGAAATTCTACGAACTGTCTTATTCGATATCTTTCTATATCGATACTCTTCTATATCTATACTCAACGTAAAAAGATTTCCATCATTCTAAAACTCAATAAACCCAAGGGAGGGATAATCTTATGTTAACAATGTTTCGACTAGTTACTCTAGCCCGGTTATGTATGCAGATAAGCAATATGCAGATAAGCAATTCTGTAATTTTCGTTTCAATATTAATATTGGTGACAATAATAATTCTAATGGGGCATTTTTTGCCACCTTGGAAAAAGAAAATCTGGGATTCTATAATTTTGGTAAAAGGTTTGATTCAGTTCGAAATGCGCCTAGCCCAATATGGCTGGTGGAATGTAATCGACCGCTTGGGCGACCTTCAATATATTTCTTCTCTAAGATCCACCAACGAACTTTACTTTGTCATGGTAGGAAAACTTTTGGTTAGTTTCTGTGGATTCGTAGAACACCTTTTGGCACTGTTTCTCTTGCTGAATATTGCGCTTTTTTTACTGCTCGGTCTCCGCTGTCTTAGGGAAGTGGAGGCGACGGCAAGAAAGATAAACTATTACATGAAATCTATTTTTCATTACATGAAATCTATTTTTCATTACATGAAATCTATTTTGAGTCGATTTATCTAATAGATAAATAACAATATTATGGAAATCTTATGCGGTTGAGAAGGGGTAAGTGGAAATAGTGAGGGGAAATTCTACGAACTGTCTTATTCGATATCTTTCTATATCGATACTCTTCTATATCTATACTCAACGTAAAAAGATTTCCATCATTCTAAAACTCAATAAACCCAAGGGAGGGATAATCTTATGTTAACAATGTTTCGACTAGTTACTCTAGCCCGGTTATGTATGCAGATAAGCAATATGCAGATAAGCAATTCTGTAATTTTCGTTTCAATATTAATATTGGTGACAATAATAATTCTAATGGGGCATTTTTTGCCACCTTGGAAAAAGAAAATCTGGGATTCTATAATTTTGGTAAAAGGTTTGATTCAGTTCGAAATGCGCCTAGCCCAATATGGCTGGTGGAATGTAATCGACCGCTTGGGCGACCTTCAATATATTTCTTCTCTAAGATCCACCAACGAACTTTACTTTGTCATGGTAGGAAAACTTTTGGTTAGTTTCTGTGGATTCGTAGAACACCTTTTGGCACTGTTTCTCTTGCTGAATATTGCGCTTTTTTTACTGCTCGGTCTCCGCTGTCTTAGGGAAGTGGAGGCGACGGCAAGAAAGATAAACTATTACATGAAATCTATTTTTCATTACATGAAATCTATTTTTCATTACATGAAATCTATTTTGAGTCGATTTATCTAATAGATAAATAACAATATTATGGAAATCTTATGCGGTTGAGAAGGGGTAAGTGGAAATAGTGAGGGGAAATTCTACGAACTGTCTTATTCGATATCTTTCTATATCGATACTCTTCTATATCTATACTCAACGTAAAAAGATTTCCATCATTTTAAAACTCAATAAACCCAAGGGAGGGATAATCTTATGTTAACAATGTTTCGACTAGTTACTCTAGCCCGGTTATGTATGCAGATAAGCAATTCTGTTGTTGTGGCCGGACTCTTTTATGGATTTCTGACTGCAGGGACCATAGGGCCCTCATATCTCTTGCTTCTCCGAGCTCGGGTTATGGAAGAAGGAAGCGAGAAGGATGTATCCGCAACAACTGGTTTTCTGATGGGGCAGCTTATCATGTTCATATCGATCTATTATGCACCTCTCCATCTAGCATTGGGTACACCTCATACAATAACTATCCTAAGTCTACTCTATTTTTTGGTTTATTTCTGTTGGCGCAATGACAAAGAATTTTTTGATTCGGTAACGACCACTAGAAATGCAATGCGTAATTTATACACTCAATATGTATTCCTTACTAATATCATTTTTCCACTATTCAACCATTTCGTTTTGCCGAGTTCGACCTTACCCCGAGTAATCAGTATTTATATGTTTCGATGCAACAACAAGATGTTATTTTTAACAAGTAGTTTTGTTGGTTGGTTCATTGGTCACATTTTGTGCATGAAAGGTTTTGAGTTGGTATTGTTCTGGATACGACAAAATCGTTCTATTAGATTGAATAGTTACCGTATGGCAGACTTTCGAAATTCTCTGGAGCGAATCTTCACCATTCTATTATTTCTCTCCTGTGTCTACTATTTAGGCAGAATTCCGTCACTTAATAGGACCGAGGATAAAAAAAAGAAAAAAAAAAAAACCTCGGCAACGGTAGAAAGGGGCCAAAGTCCGGACGAAACAGATATAGAAATAGACACAACTTCCAAACAGGGACAAGAAAGATCCGCCGAGGCAGACCTTTCCCTTTTTTCGGAAGATTCGAACAACCTAGATGAAAAACTGAAAGAAAAGAAAGGCTTCTTCAGTTCAGAAATGCCTCTTGTAACTTTTCTTTTCGACTATAACCGATGGAATCGACCATTGCGATATATAAAAAGTGATGGATTTCAAAAGGCTCTAAGAACTGAAATGTCAGACTATTTTTTTTATACATGCCGAAGTGATGGAAAACAAAGAATCTCTTTTACATATCCACCAAGTTTGTCAACCTTTTTTGAAATGATAGAAAGAAAGGGGTTTTTGTACCTACCAGAAAAACTCCCCTCTGAGGAATTGGATAATCATTGGATTTATACCAATGAACAAAAAAGAGCTAGTCTGAGCAACGACCTTTTCCATCGAATTGACGCTCTAAAAAGGGGATCTCTTGATTTGGATGTACTCGAAAAAAGGACTCGATTATGTAATGATGAGACTGCACAAGAATGCTTGCCTAAAAGGTACGATTCTTTTTTGAATGGGCCCTTTCGCGGAACAACCTCGAAATTACCTCCAAGCGTTAAGAAGGAAAATGAGAAGGAAAAGGAAAATAAGAAGAAAAAGGCAAATAAGAAGGAAAATGAGAAGGAAAATGATTATTTAATTACCCCTGCGGGGGATTCTAACGAAAAAATGTGGATAAACAAGTTTCATGGTACCCTTTTCCCCGATTACCAAGAATTTGAACAAAAACTAGATACATTTGAGGCACAATCAGTATTTTCAGACCAAGGAAAAATGGATTCGGAAAATCAAGTGCAATATTTATTCGGTGCAAGTACAACTGAACCAAAGGACCAAACAATTCAAAAAACCATAAAGGAGCGACTTGACCTAAACGAAATTGTGAAAAAGGTTCCTCGATGGACATATCAATTGCTTGACGATTCGCAGAAAATGACCCTGGAGGAAGAAGACCCAGACTGGTCTCAGATTATTTCAAGAACCTTCAAAAATGTATTTATTTTTGATTGGAAGGACTATTATACGAAGCGGGGGAAGGCAGAGGAATATGATGATAAGGATAAGGATACTACGGATATTTTCATACGTTATTCGAAACAATCAGATTTTAATCGAGATTTAATCAAAGGCTCCGTACGCGCTCAAAGACGTAAAACAGTTACTTGGAAACTATTTCAAACAAATCTGCATTCCCCACTTTTTTTGGACAGAATAGACACAATTTTCTCCCCAATGCTGAAAATTCTGAAAATTCTGAATCCAATCTTTATGAATCCAATCTTTAGGATCTTTAGGAATTGGATAGGAAAAGGCGCGGAAGTGCAAATTTGGGAGTACGAGGAAGACGAGGCACAAGAAGGAGAGGACAAGGCGCAAGAAAGGGGGGTCGAAGCACAAGAAAGGGAGGACGGGCCAGAGGACGAAGCTGAAAAAAGGGAGAACGCGGAGGAGGAGCGACTAGAAATAGCAGAACTGTGGGATAGGACTCCGTATGCGCACGCAGTAAGGGGGTATTTATTACTAGCTCACTCAATTCTTAGAAAATATATTGTATTACCCTCATTGATTATAGCCAAAAACTTCAGCCTTTTTGTATTATTTCCATTTCAATTCCCCCAACAATTCCCCGAGTGGTACAAAGATTGGGACGAAGATTGGAAGGCGTGGGGCAGAGAAATTCATGTTAACTGTACTCACAATGGTGTTACAATATCCGAAACAGAATTTCCGCAAAATTGGTTAACAGACGGTATGCAGATAAAAATCCTCTTCCCTTTCCGTCTTCGGTACAGTTTTCAACTAGGACCCCATCAGAAACGGAAAGAGCCAATGCAACAGAAAAGAAAAAAAGCAAAATCTTCTTTTTTAACAACCTGGGGAATGGAAACGGAAAGGCCTTTTGGTGCTACCCGAGAAGAACCTCATCCTCTTGAACCTATTTATAAAGAATTTGAAAAACGAATTAGAGAAGCGAAAAAAAAAAGTTTTCAATTGTTAACAAAAAAGGAAAAATGGATTCTAGATCCGTTTATCAAAATCAAACAACTTGAAAAAGGAAATCTAAATAACAAGTTTGGAGTGGGGGAAGGGTATGAATTGAATGAAACTCAAAAAAAGAAAAATTTTCTAATAAGGAATCAGATTTTTGATGAATCGTCTAGTCGAATTCAATCGATGGCTTGGACAAAATCTTCACTTACAGAACAAAAAATACAGGATCTGTCTGATAGGACAAGTACAATTAGAAATCAAATTGAAAAAATAACAAACGACAAGAAAACCAAATTTTTAATACCCGATAGAAATATTAGTCCTAGCGAGGCGAGTTTTGCTAAGAAAAGAGTAGACTCCTCAAAAAACCTTTGGCAAATAGTAAAAAGAAGAAATGTGAGATTAATACGGAAAGGTCGCGTTTTTTTGGTATTGTTCATTGAAAGTCTTTTTTCTCAAATTCTCATTCATATTTCGAACCATATTGTCGAAATGTGTCTTGAATTACTTCAATTAAAACAAAGAATTCTTGATACATACAGTTACTTTAAGCAAAATACATACAGTTACTTTAAGCAAACAAATCACGAAGGAATTGATGAAAATCCAATGAATTGGATTTTGACTATAAAAAAGAAGTTTTCTAATATTGGTAATAAAAATTCAAAGACTTTTTGTGAGATAGTTTCCTTGTCACAAGCATATGTATTTTACAAATTATCACAAAGACCTGGTATTTACAAATATCCCTTGAAATTTGTCCTTCAATATTCTCGAACATCTGTTTTTCTTAAAGAGAGAATAAAGAATTTTTTTGGAACACAAGGAATATTTCATTTCAAATCAAGGCATAAAGAACATGGAAATGCAGAATTGACTGAATGGAAAAACTGGTTAAGTAGCCACTATCAATATGATTTATCTCAGACTAGCTTGTCTAAATTTATGTCCCAAAAGTGGCGAAATCGGATCAATCAAAGTCGTAAGATTCAAAATCTAGATACACCAAGTTTGGATTCATATGAAAAAAACCAATTAATTCTTTTTGAGAAACAAAAAAAAAAAAGAGCTTCATTATCGGTTAAAACAAAAACCGAGAAATTAAAAAAACATTACAAATATAATCTTTTATCACATAAATATATTAATTATGGAGAACGAAAGGATTTTTCTATTTATGGATTGCCATTACAAGGAAATGAAGGTCACGGTATTTCCTCGAAGTACATCACGTATAAACCTGATTTTTTTTCTATCCGGAGATATAGTAGAAAAAATTCGGATAGAAAATATTTGGATTGGCAAATCATCTGTTTTCTAAAGACGAGACATATTGAGACCTGGATCAATAAAAAAACTAAGATTGCGACTCATTATTCTCCAATAATTAATACAATTGATAAAAAAGATCTTTTTTATTATGCGATTCATAAACAAGTCAAGTCATCCCAAAACAAAAATGAATCCCAAAACAAAAATGAATCCCAAAACAAAAATAAAATAAAAAACCATCCTTTTGACTGGATGGGAATGAATAAAGCAAGACTAACTCAAACTCAGCGCAGTAAGAAATCGATTTATGAAAAATATAGGATGAACCCGTGGATCATACCAATCAAATTACTTCTTTTCGAGTTTAATAACAATCAAAACATCCGTGATAGTCGTGAAAAAAAAAATACCAAAAAAGAAAATACCAAAAAAGAAAAAGAAAAAAAGGATCTTGAATTAGAGAATCAAGAAAAAAACAAATTAGAGAATCAAGAAGAAAACAAATCGCCTGGCCAAGAAAATCCTAGATTAAATCGACCAACCCAAGGGAAGACTAATCAACCAAATCAACAACAAGATGTTAAACAAGAGTCTGGCGCATCAGACATTGAAAAAGATAAAAAGCAGAAAACGCAAGGGACGAAGAAGTGGAAACCACTAACCGACCTAGACATCTTCCTGCAAAAGAAAAGTTACATGGGTTTTCAGTTGACATGGACCAATCTTTTTGAGGAAAATGTAATCACTGTTATCAATATCTCTAGTTTCCTGCTTAGGATGAGAGATCCAAGGGAACTGGCTATATCCTTTTTTCGAAGAAAAGAAATGCCTCTGTCGATTCTAAAGTATGAGAAACCTAAACTGACTCTGGAAAGTGAATCTGAACTGACTCTGGAAAGTGAACCTGAACTGACTCTGGAAAGTGAACTTAAACCTACTCTGGAAAGTGAACTTAAACCTACTCTGGAAAGTGAACTTAAACCTACTCTGGAAAGTGAACTTAAACCTACTCTGGAAAGTGAACTTAAACCTACTCTGGAAAGTGAACTTAAGCTTACTCTGGAAAGTGAACTTAAACCTACTCTGGAAAGTGAACTTAAGCTTACTCTGGAAAGTGAACCTGCACCTCCAATTCTATTTCCTAAAGCACTAAACAGTGGAGAAATAGTAATCAAACTAGTTCGTATACCTAAAAAATGGGATGGTCCATTAATTATGTATCAAACCATAGCTCTTTCATTGATCTATAAGAATAAACACCCAATTACTATTAATAGAAAAACGAATCGAAAATGCCAAGAAAAACAAAATGTTGATAGGAATAATTTTTCTGAATTCATTACAAAAACAAAAGAGGAAAAGATGGTTGGTAATATAGATGAAAATAGTTATGATTTGCTTGTTCCTGAAAACATTTCATCTCCTAGACGTCGTAGAGAATTGCGAATTCTAATTTGTTTAAATTGCGGGAAGGGAAATCTAGATATTGTGGGTAAAAAGAAAGTATTTTGCAACGAGAACAACGTAAGGAACTGTAGTCCACTTTTAACTAATAGTAAGCATCTTGATATAGATACAACTCAATTCATGAAATTGAAAGTTTTTCTTTGGCCAAATTACCGATTAGAAGATTTAGCTTGTATGAATCGCTATTGGTTTGATACTAGTAATGGTAGCCGTTTCAGTATGTTAAGGATACAGATGTATCCACGCTTGAGAATTGGTTGATAATTTACTTATCAATCGAAGCAAATCCCAGCGAGTTCTTTACAAGACCTAGACCTGCACTTGATCACAATAGCTGGAAATTCGGGTACAAGATACAGCTTCCTCCGAACACATACATAAGATCTCTTTCTTATGTATGTGGAACCGTGAGCTGTGGATCAATGCATTCAGTGCATTTTCAGTAGAGCTAGTTTCCATTTCAAATCGATCCGCGGATGTCTGAAACCGAAACACAAGGATCTCTATTTATGGAAATTTACATAGTGAAATCCGATGAAGCAGATGCTTTTTTTCGATCTTATCTAATCAATTGGATGACTGATTCCGCAAGGTTCCAATAATATAATAATGGGGCTATGAGAGTTACTTTAGATAGAGTTGTGGAATATGTTACAAGATACAGTTTCCTCCGAACACATACATAAGAGCTTTTCTCTTTCTTATGTATGTGGAACTGTGATCTGTGGATATGGGTTTCGCGGTTTTGTGGGTGGAGAATTATACGTTACTATGCATAGACGAATCCAATTTCAAATTGGATTGATTATTAATTAATTAAATCAACATTAGTGTGTATTGTATCCTAAATGAAAATGAATGTCATTATTTTTATTGATTGGTCAAATCGATATCTGTAATCTGTAGAAACTAAAAAAAAAATAAGGAAGGGAGGGAGAAGGACTCTTTTTATGGTAAAAAGTACATTCATTTCAGTTATTTCGCAAGAAGAAAACAAGGGGTCTGTTGAATTTCAAGTATTCAGTTTCACCAATAAACTAAAGAAAGTAACTTCACATTTGAAATTACACAAAAAAGATTATTTATCTCAGAGAGGTCTACAGAAAACTCTGGGAAAACGTCAACGGTTGCTAACCTATTTGTCAAATAAAAATAGAGTACGTTATAAAGAATTAATAGATCAGTTGGATATTCGGGAGTTAAAAACTCGTTAAGTTAAGTGATAAGTTAATTGGAAGAGCCCTTGTAGCATTATTTGATTTTTCAGAGCTCGAATTTTGATGAACTCTATTTCGTTTTCAGCAATTCATAGAATACTGATCCTGAATCGGGGAAAACGCATATGAATGTACCGACTACAAAAAAAGACCTCATGATAGTCAATATGGGTCCTCACCACCCATCAATGCATGGCGTTCTTCGCCTCATCATTACTCTCGACGGTGAAAATGTTATTTACTGTGAACCTATATTGGGTTATTTACACAGAGGGATGGAAAAAATTGCGGAAAACCGAACAATTATACAATATCTACCTTATGTAACACGTTGGGATTATTTAGCGACTATGTTTACAGAGGCAATAACAGTAAACGCCCCAGAACGTTTGGGAAATATTCAAGTACCTAAAAGAGCTAGCTATATCAGAGTCATTATGTTGGAATTGAGTCGGATAGCTTCTCATCTGTTATGGCTCGGCCCTTTTATGGCAGATATTGGTGGGCAGACGCCTTTCTTCTATATTTTCAGAGAGAGAGAATTGATATATGATCTATTCGAAGCTGCCACAGGTATGCGACTGATGCATAATTTTTTTCGTATCGGAGGAATCGCTGCTGATTTACCTCATGGTTGGGTAGATAAATGTTTGGATTTCTGTGAGTATTTTTTAACAGGAATTGCTGAATATCAAAAGCTTATTACGCGGAATCCTATTTTTTTGGGCCGAGTTGAAGGAGTGGGCATTATTAGTGGGGAGGAAGCCATAAATTGGGGTTTATCTGGGCCAATGCTACGGGCTTCCGGACTCCAATGGGATCTTCGTAAAATTGATCATTATGAGTGTTATGATGAATTTGATTGGGAAGTACAATGGCAAAAAGAGGGGGATTCATTAGCCCGTTATTTCGTCCGAATCAGTGAAATGATGGAATCCATAAAAATGATTCAACAAGCTCTAGAAGGACTTCCTGGGGGGCCCTATGAGAATTTAGAAGTCCGGCGCTTTGGCAGAGAAAGGGATTCAGAGTGGAATGATTTTGAATATCGATTCATTAGTAAAAAACCATCTCCGGCTTTTGAATTGTTGAAACAAGAGCTTTATATGAGAGTGGAGGCTCCAAAGGGAGAATTGGGAATTTTTCTGATAGGGGATCAGAGTCTTTTTCCCTGGAGATGGAAAATTCGTCCACCGGGTTTTCTCAATTTGCAAATTCTTCCTCAGCTAGTTAAAAGAATGAAATTGGCGGATATTATGACGATACTAGGGAGTATAGATATCATTATGGGAGAAGTTGATCGTTGAAATGATAATTGATACAACGGAAGTACGGGCTATTAATTCTTTTTCTCGATTGGAATCCTTAAAAGAGGTGTATGGACTCACACGCTTGCTTGTACCTATTTTTATTCCTCTATTTGGAATCACAATAGGGATATTCATAATTGTGTGGTTAGAAAGAAAAATATCTGCAGGAGTACAACAACGTATAGGACCTGAATACGCAGGTCCTTTTGGAATTCTGCAAGCTCTAGCCGATGGGACAAAACTCCTTTTTAAAGAGGATCTTCTACCATCTAGAGGAGATATTCGTTTATTTAGTCTCGGACCGTCCATAGCAGTTATATCCATTTTACTAAGTTATTCAGTAATTCCTTTTAGCTACCGGCTTGTTCTAGCGGATCTCAGTATAGGTGTTTTTTTATGGATTGCTGTTTCAAGTATTGCTCCTTTTGGACTTCTTATGTCAGGATATGGTTCGAATAATAAATATTCCTTTTTAGGTGGTCTACGAGCTGCTGCTCAATCGATTAGTTATGAAATACCATTAACTCCATGTGTTTTATCCATATCTCTACGTGCGATTCGTTTGGACATGAGCTGTTACCTATTTCTTTGATTTCTAGGAAAGAAAGAAGTGAAATGGATTGAGTAGATATCTTCATTTTTTGATTCATCATTCCGGATAATGAACTCAATCAGATAAGTTCTATGAGTGAAACAAAACAGCTTATAAATTTGCAGTAAAAAGATGAAGTCTCATTCCCTATGTGCGAGAGTTAAGCATCCATAAGCATAATAAATTACCCCAAGATTAGTTGATTAGCAATCAGGGTTTGACGCGGTTAGAAAAGAGCAACTATATGGAGTTTTCACTATTGTCTGTCATAACGGGGTTTTGGCAAAAATGAGTGGGCGGTTAGGAATACTAAGGTACATAATGGATTCGTAATGGAGATAATCTAAGTTACCTAAATAGGTCTCTCCGCATAAAAGGAATTGGGGTGGGGGCTTTAAGTTAGTAGAAACGATCAAGCAGTACTTCCCCAGGATCCCGATCCTGAGTATGCTCCTACCCATTGGTTAAAGAAATGGCTATCAGAAACGAAGTAACCTTTTTTTAGAGCTTCCTTGTCTTTTTCTATGAAATGTGAAAGAAGAACCGGAACGAAAGAAATATGCAATAGAAAAGAAAAATACGAAATATTTGATCTATATCATACAGAGAGAATTATTCTCATGATTCCTGAACTAATGTAATGCCTAATCTTTTTTCGTAATCGAAAAAAGGTCGCAATTGATACAATGAGTATTTTCTTTTTATTGAAGGATTAAGGTATTACGGAACTAAGCGAAATTACATTTTTTGAAATTCGAAATATACATTAGAAATAGAAAGGGTGAGATCAATTCAGAAGCATCTTTTTGTTATTATAGCCGACAGAATTGGATTGGTATAATGTGGGACTCTTCGATCCATCTTTCCTCTATCTACTCAACTACTATATCGAGAGAATAACGAGCCCGTCCTTAGATTTTTTTATGACGACCACTGAGGAGCCGTATGAGGTGAAAGTCTCATGTACGGTTCTGCAATAGCGATGGCAGCAGTGATGTTATCACCGACTATGATTATCTAACAGTTCAAGTACAGTTGAAATAGTTGAGGCACAGTCCAAATATGGTTTTTGGGGTTGGAATCTGTGGCGTCAACCTATAGGATTTACGGTTTTTCTAATTTCTTCCCTAGCCGAATGTGAAAGATTACCCTTTGATTTACCAGAAGCGGAGGAAGAATTAGTAGCAGGTTATCAAACCGAATATTCGGGTATCAAATTTGGTTTATTTTACGTTGCTTCCTATCTAAATCTACTAGTCTCTTCATTATTTGTAACAGTTCTTTACTTGGGCGGTTGGAATCCCTCTATTCCGTTCCTATTCATTCCTCATTTTTTCCGAATAAATGAACTGAGTGGAGTCTTTGGAACAACAATTGGTATTTTCATTACATTAGCAAAAGCTTATTTGTTCCTGTTCATTTCTATCACAACAAGATGGACTTTGCCTAGGATGAGAATGGACCAATTATTAAATCTTGGGTGGAAATTTCTTTTACCTATTTCCCTCGGGAATCTCTTATTGACAACTTCTTTCCAACTCCTTTCGCTGTAAAGACATAAGACATTCATTGTATTTTTGATTCATAAGTTTTCTTAAACAAGAGAAAGAAAATGTCAATTATTCCTAGAGATTTACGATATGCTTCCTATGATAACTGGGTTCATGAATTATGGTCACCAAGCCGTAAGAGCTGCAAGGTATATCGGCCAAAGTTTCATAATTACCTTATCTCATACGAGTCGTTTACCTGTAACTATTCAATATCCCTATCAAAAATGGATTCCATCAGAGCGTTTCCGCGGTCGAATCCACTTTGAATTTGATAAATGCATTGCTTGTGAAGTATGTGTTCGTGTATGTCCTATAGATCTACCCACTGTTGATTGGAGATTGGAACCCGAAATTCGAAAGAAACGATTACTTAATTATAGTATTGATTTTGGAATATGTATATTTTGTGGTAATTGTGTCGAGTATTGTCCAACAAATTGTTTATCAATGACTGAGGAATATGAACTTTCTACTTATAATCGTCACGAATTGAATTATAATCAAATTGCCTTGGGTCGGTTACCAATGTCAGTAATTGGAGATTCCTTAATTCGAACCATTATGACTTCGACTCAAATCAAATAAAAAATGGGTAAACCGCTTGATTCAATTACCAATTACTCCAATTTCCGATTACTATTACTAAATACTAAAGGAGCAAATCTTCCATTCTGCTCGGCGAATAAGTAAAAGTCCTAGCTATTGATGTCAGATTCATTGCTCAGAATCATGTCTTGCAAAAATACATTATCCGTGATTTTTTCGAAATCTACATCTCTCTAAATTAAGAATATTTATTATATATCTAGAGAATTTCTATATCAACCCCCAATCTAGGATTGGATTCCATTCAGAGCATATCCTAAAAAGAGTCGGGTAACCTATTTTTTCCCGGTCTGGTCAAAAAGATCATGAACCATTTAAGCTTATTTCTCTATTATTTGCCATATAATGGATTTCACTGGACCAATACATGATTTTCTTTTAGTATTTTTGGGATCGGTTCTTCTATTAGGAGGTCTGGGAGTGGTATTACTTACCAATCCCATTTTTTCTGCCTTTTCCTTGGGGTTGGTTCTGGTTTGTATATCCCTATTCCATATTCCATCGAATTCCCATTTTGTAGCTGCTGCACAGCTCCTTATTTACGTAGGGGCCATAAATGTGTTAATCGTATTCGCTGTGATGTTCATGAATGATTCAGAATATTACAAGGATTTCGGTCTTTGGACCGTTGGAGAAGGAGTCACTTCCCTGGTTTGTACAAGTCTTTTTGTTTCACTAATTACTACTGTCCCAGATACTTCATGGTACGGGATTATTTGGACTACAAGATCAAACCAGATTTTAGAGCAGGATTTTGTAAATAATGGTCAACAAATTGGGACTCATTTATCAACAGATTTTTTTCTTCCCTTTGAACTCATTTCTATAATTCTTTTAGTTGCCTTAATAGGTGCAATTGTTATGGCACGTCAGTAATAAAAAGAAGGAGTTCGAATGAAAGAGTTCTGTCCTCTCAAAAGACTTCCTTCTTATCACACCCATTTTCCTTCACTTCAATTCCATTTTTCATGTATAAAATAGAAATGGTTTTAGTTCACTCTATTCTAGTACCAATACCTTCCTTTGTTCTGCACTTGTGAGATTCTAGTCAATAAAATGGATTAAGGTGGAGTTTTTGTTCCTATTGAAAGCAAATAAATCCAGATTGATAAGGGGTTGGTCAATGATGCTTGAACATGAGCTTGTTTTGAGTGCCTATTTATTTTCTATCGGTATTTATGGATTGATCACAAGTCGAAATATGGTCAGAGCACTTATGTGTCTTGAGCTTATACTGAATGCGGTTAATTTGAATTTCGTAACATTTTCTGATTTCTTTGATAGTCGCCAATTAAAAGGAGACATTTTCGCGATTTTTGTGATAGCTATTGCAGGCGCTGAAGCCGCTATTGGACCTGCGATTGTTTCGTCAATTCATCGTAACAGAAAATCCACTCGTATCAATCAATCGAACTTGCTGAATAAATAGCGGTAATCATCTAAATACTGAATAGAATATTCACCAATTCAAATTGGTATGTACGATAGAAACAAACATAGGCCCATGTTTGCTAAAACGTAATAAATCAAAGTATCTTGGACCGCTATCATGAGCAGATCCAGAAGTAGATTGATTCGAAATCGATTCTGGTAAACCCTCGATTCGTCTGGTGTCTACCATATATGATTCCTTTATGATTTTACTAGATCGAAAATTTATGACGTTCAAAAAGTGGATAGATACCATGTCACATTCAGTAAAGATTTATGATACATGTATAGGGTGTACTCAATGTGTGCGAGCCTGCCCCACAGATGTATTAGAAATGATACCTTGGGACGGATGTAAAGCTAAGCAAATTGCTTCTGCCCCAAGAACGGAAGACTGTGTAGGTTGTAAGAGGTGTGAATCCGCTTGTCCAACAGATTTCTTGAGTGTCCGGGTTTATTTATGGCATGAGACAACGCGAAGCATGGGGCTAGCTTATTGATACGTTCTAGAAAACTCTACTTGAACCCATTTTTTTCTCCTTACCGACAAAAACCCGTACTCGATCAAATTATTTCGAGCACGGGTTTTTTGGTCAAAGTGTATCTTGTCTTTACCACGAATTCTTTTCCTTGGTTAACAATAATTGTGATTTTGCCGATATCCGCGGGTTCTTCCATTTTCTTTTTTCCTCATAGGGGAAATAAGATGATTCGGTGGTATACTCTATCTATATGCGCAATCGATCTACTTCTAACGACCTATGCATTCTGTTATCATTTCCAATTTGACGATCCCTTAATCCAATTAGAACAGGATTTTAGATGGATCCATTTTTTGGATTTTCACTGGAGACTCGGAATCGATGGACTTTCCATCGGACCCGTTTTACTGACGGGATTCATCACTACTTTAGCGACTTTAGCGGCTCGGCCAGTGACTCGGGATTCACGATTGTTCCATTTCCTGATGTTAGCAATGTACAGCGGCCAAATAGGATCATTTTCTTCTCGAGATCTTTTACTTTTTTTTATCATGTGGGAGTTCGAATTAATTCCTGTTTACCTACTTCTATCCATGTGGGGAGGAAAGAAACGTTTGTACTCAGCTACAAAGTTTCTTTTGTACACTGCGGGGGGTTCTGTTTTTCTATTAATGGGAGTTCTGGGCATGGGTTTCTATGGTTCCAACGAAGCAACCTTACATTTTGAAACCTCAGCGAATCAATCGTATCCGGTGGCATTGGAAATACTATTCTATTTTGGATTTCTTATTACTTATGCTGTCAAATCACCGATTATACCCTTACATACATGGTTACCAGATACCCATGGGGAGGCACATTACAGTACGTGTATGCTTCTAGCCGGAATCTTATTAAAAATGGGAGCGTATGGATTGGTTCGGATCAATATGGAATTCTTACCCCACGCTCATTCTATATTTTCTCCCTGGTTGATGATAATAGGTACAGTTCAAATAATCTATGCAGCTTCAACATCTCCTGGCCAACGCAATTTAAAAAAGAGAATAGCCTATTCTTCTGTATCTCATATGGGTTTTACAATTATAGGAATTGGTTCGATAACCGATACAGGACTAAATGGAGCCATTTTACAAATCATTTCTCACGGATTTATTGGTGGTGCGCTTTTTTTCTTGGCAGGAACGAGTTACGATAGAATACGTCTTGTTTATCTCGACGAAATGGGCGGAATAGCTATCCCAATGCCTAAAATATTTACAATGTTCAGTAGCTTCTCGATGGCTTCTCTTGCATTGCCGGGAATGAGTGGTTTTGTTGCCGAATTGGTAGTCTTTTTTGGAGTAATTACCAGTCCAAAATCTCTTTTAATGCCAAAAATACTCATTACTTTTGGAATGGCAATTGGAATGATAGTAACTCCTATTTATTCATTATCTATGTCACGCCAGATGTTCTATGGATACAAGCAATTTCCCGCCCCAAACTCTTCTTTTTTGGATTCTGGACCACGAGAACTTTTTGTTTCGATCTGTATCTTTCTACCCGTAATAGGGATTGGTATTTATCCGGATTTCCTTCTCTCACTATCCGTTGACAAGGTAGAAGCTATCCTATCGAATTACTTTTATTCGATAAGATAGTTTTCATGAATAAGATAGAAAATAATGCTATGATTTCAAAAACCATTCGCTGGACAATGAAAAAAAAGAAGTCTTCTTTTTCCTTATCTTAAGGAAAAAGAAAATGAAGTCCATTCGAATCAGATACGTTTGGAGTTTTTGAGAACCATTTGCATCCAGTAGTGATTCAAATGGTTCTAAAAAACTCACACAAACTTCAGACTATGTTCCTCTAGATTGGGTCGCTTCTTCAATTCGATGTTAATGTGAATGAGCCATAACTATGTAATCCTATTCCTAATAGATTGACCCCAAAATAACATAGCCAAATTATAAGAAATCCAAGAGAAGCCACAATTGCGGAATTCGTGCCTTGAACATTTTGATTTGTTCTCATATGTAAATAAATTGCAAATAGGGTCCAAGTAATAAATGCCCAAGTTTCCTTGGGATCCCAATTCCAATATGACCCCCATGCCTCATTAGCCCATACCGCGCCCGAAAGAATACCTATGGTTAAAAAGAGAAACCCTAGACTAATGACACGATAACTCCAACGATCCAATTGCTGAATCAACTGATACATGTGATAATTTCTAAATGAAAGAAAAAAAGTGTTTCGTAAAACACTGCCTCTTTCATTTGCGTATTGGATCTCATCAAAAACAAATGACCCTGTTAATAAATGATTTCTTTTGCCAAAAATATCTATGCGTGTTCGAAATGTAATGACTAGAAGCGCTACTGAGAATAACGAGCCGCATAAAAGAGCTGCATAGCTCAATACCATCATACTTACGTGCATCATTAACCACTGAGATTGGAGAGCAGGTACTAATATTGTGGATTGATGCATTTCTGATAAAAGACCAGAAGTAACAAAGCCTTGAGTCAAAATAGTACTTGGCGCGGTTATTGCGCTTAAATGGGTTTTTTGATTCCTAAAATGTGGAACCATATGAATAATGGAAAAACCCCACGAAAGAAACATTACTGATTCATATAAATCACTTAAGGGGAAATGTCCCGAAGAAATCCAACGAGTAACTAACAATCCTGTTATACAGAAAAAGGTAGCTATCATGCCTTTTTCTGACGAATTAGAGAGTCCTAGCGTTTCGTAGACTAATAATAAGGTTAGTAAATAAATACTAATTACAATTGAAACGATCGAAAAAGAAATGTGAGTGAATATATGTTGTAAAGTCGAGAATATCATAAAAAAATCCTAAAATAAAAAAGAAAAGAGGGATCCTTCAAGACTGGAATGGAAATAAGGAATTCCATTCATTATTCATTATAATGATTTATTGTATCTCTTTTCGAAGATGCCGCCACTCGGACTCGAACCGAGATGCTCTAGCACTGCTTCCTAAGAGCAGCGTGTCTACCGATTTCACCATGGCGGCTTACTCAAAAACATAATAGCCCATCCATATTCAATCGTCGAGATTCTAAGGAGTCAATTCAATCAAATCTTTTTTAGGGAATCTGACAATCAATGAAAAAACACTCGTTTCAATTACTAATTGAACATTCAACAATCATTCGTATTGTGGGATCGTAGGGTGTTAGGTTTCACTTTCACAAAGAGCTTTCCATTGGTTTCACTTCGCCTGGCATGGAAATGCAGCAGTTGGAACTAGATAGTTCTGTCCTCTATCCAGGCATAGAACTAAAAGGTTTCAATCTTTCTCGGAATTTTAGCGTACTTCAAAAAAAAATTCTATATTTCTAAAGAAAAGAAAGCTCTCAAGATCTATATTCTATATATAGATATAGATCTTGATGGATTCCACAGCCCAAATATAGGACCCTTATTTGGACTACATATTAGGAATACATAATCCAAAAAAATCCTTCCTAAAGGAAAAAGAAGACTTTTCTTTTCGTTAGTGGATTATGAAAAGTGAATCGATGAGGAAAATGACAACCCCCATCTCACAAATTAGAAAAACCTACTAAAAAGAAAGCGAAAACTTTGTATCTTGTCCTTCACTACTTCGTCAAAAAATGGAGAATACAGTAAGCAGAGGACTTCTTATTCTGCATACCGCAATAACCAGTCCCGTCTCGTATTGATCCGTTGAAAAGAAAAATATGAGTTAATGGAAATCCTTCATTTTAGACATAACAATTCAGGGAGTCATATTGATTCAGATTCTTCCAAGACTTGGTTCTTTTTTTTTTTGTCGTACAAAAAACTTTTTGAATTCCCGGTAGAAAGAGATTTCGCTAATGAAAATGCTTTTCTCGCTGCCCAATACCCCTTTTTTTTCCAAATATTTTTACGAATACGCTTTTTTGACAGAGAAGTACGTTTCTTTGGAACCGCCATTCAAAAATGAGGAGGTTGCTCATTGTTTAGAGTTGGATGTGAAAGACATGTATTGTTCGGATTATTATTCTTTTTATTTTATTCTATTTATTCTCTAAATGATACTTCCTTGATAACATACTAATGGATATACGCGTGCCTCGCATAGAATATTCCTAGGTAAAAAATGGGATAGGTTCTTTTTTAGGGGAACCTTTTTTACAACATACAATATCCGAAGAAAGAAGAATTCCTACTGATTGGTACCTTTCTATCCGAACCCTCATTCGAATCTATATCTATATCGTAAGAAAGGTTTTCGAATTCCCCCTAAATACTTAGTTCCACTATAGCTCGTCCGGGGTCGCCGGGGAGCTCGCGTCCTGCCCCGCAGCGCTGGATTCTCCTTCGCCTGGCGCAGTGAGCCGGTTTCTTCAACCTATTGAGACCAGTTATCCCTCCAAAAGCCACTGCAAAGGCGCTGGCCACTTTTCCCAACCAATTATCTCACATGGTACGTACCCCCTCCCTTTTCCCGGTCAGTCCCTACCTAGACAGTAGGAAACTTTCAAAATAACCGGGAATTCTGAATAGCTAACACATTTGTCTTAGAATATGCCGGGCGGATCCTGCCACGGAAGCCCGAAATCTTGTTCTTCGCCCGGCGCAATCAGTCGATTGCCTGAACCGGAAGGAGGGGCCGTCCGGTCCTCGTGGAGTCTCCTCAGGTTGATGGAACTTTGTCTCAAGTTAACTGCAGGGAGTTGACTGTTCCTGTGGATGTGGAGGGATGCAGTTCGACCCGTTCCGTTGTTTGGGGCCGGGGCCTCCACTAATACTAATCGGGACTTCCTTTCGTCTAAAATGGAAAGTTCTGCCGTTAACACGCAACAAGATTCATAGAATCCCCTAGCGACACCCTTTTCCAGTCGTAGGAATGAATTTAGGGGCTCTAGATCGCTGGAATCTTCCCCCTCAAGTGCGCGCTGGCGTCGTAACAGATCCTCGCCAGATTGTAACCGGCGAAACGATTCGTTGAAAAGTAACCAGTGTTTTGCTGACTCGAACCTTTTTCTTTGAATTAGAAAGTCTATCCGCTGAATTGCTTCAGCAGTATCCAAATTTCGAACCCAACGATCCCCATAAGTATGGCGATTATTCCAATAAGACCTTGGGATTGGTACACACCGACAGCAAAAGACCAAGACTCCGCCCCAGAAAGACCAAAAGACAAATTTCCACACTCCTAGGACAAACTCAGAAAACCATTTTCGCAAATTCAACGGACTCACGCAGAAACTAAACAATACGTGAACTCGCCGAAACCATTTGACGACCAAACTAATCTTCCACATTTAAGCCACCTCCCGTGGTTTTTTTTAATACAACTCTACCATTACCCGGCCAATCCCTAATTCGACCGGTAGGGATTCTACTTAGGAGTCATGAATACCTAAACAGATCTCTTTAGGCGGATTCATGATCGAATCATAGATTATAACTCGACTCAAGGGTTGATACCACCAAAACGGAATCAACCCATAATACTCACAGAGGAGAAGATCGCCCAGCTTTTCCTTTCATGGATCAAATCAGGTTTGATCTTCGTCTTGGAGCTTCACTTTTGCACTTTCCAAAAGGGAAATCTTGAAGTACAAGCGTGGAATTTCTTTGGATAGCATGACACTCTTATGAGTGTTTATGGCTTTGTCTAACCACCCACGGAGTTGTTCGTTCTTTGGACCATTTTTAGGAATGGCGTTTCCCAAATTTCTACACTCCTAGGACAAACTCAGAAAACCATTTTCGCAAATTCAACGGACTCACGCAGAAACTAAAAAATACGTGAACTCGCCGAAACCATTTGACGACCAAACTAATCTTCCACATTCAAGCCACCTCCCGTGGTTTTTTTGACTTTTCGAATGGAAATCTTTTTACGTTGAGTATAGATATAGAAAGCTATAGAATAATACAGTTCGGAGAATGAGAAGTCCCGATATACACAATTGAACCACTCACTCTACAAGTAAACTCTACAAGTAGGCACGCTACCGTTTACATTCGGGTAATGATCCGATCGCGGCGCCATTTACAATCTACTCGCTAATTCGGTTAAAAGCAATTCCCAAGATGGATTTCAGACTATCTCCCAATTCTCATCTTTCAATTCGCAGCGCAGTGACAGTTAGTGAAGTAATAGGTATCGTAGAGTTTCCTCGAAGCCTAGGCAGCTTACTCCACGCAATCAGAATTAGTGAATTATCCCGAATAAACTAATACCCAGGTCTTCTTTTGATTGGGTCGAGTTATTGATGGATCCTATGACCCATATCAGAATCAAGTACGAGAATTCTTTTTACTTGTTCTATGAATCGAAATTCTTGTAAGAATTCATGGAATGATTGAAAATAGAAAATTCTAAAAATTCTATTTGAGTTCTTTCCTATTTTTCTTTTTTTATTTATTTGATTGTTCCTTCCGAAAGAGATAAGAGCTGGTGAATCGGAAACAATTCAATTACTCAATTACTAAGAATAGAAAAAACTTTGATTTTCTTATGGAACATACATATCAATATGCATGGATCATCCCTTTCGTTCCGCTTCCGGTTCCTCTAGCAATAGGAGTGGGACTTCTTCTTGTTCCAACGACAACAAAAAATCTGCGCCGCATGTGGGCTTTTCCTAGTGTTTTATTACTAAGTATAGTTATGCTTTTTTCGGCCGACCTGGCGATTCAGCAAATAAACGGGAGTTCTATTTATCAATATGTAGGGTCTTGGACCATCCATCATGATTTTTCCTTAGAGTTTGGCGACTTGATCGATCCACTGACTTCTATTATGTCAATATTAATTACTACTGTTGGAATCTTAGTTCTTATTTATAGTGACAATTATCTGTCTCATGATCAAGGATATTTGAGATTTTTTGCTTCTATGAGTTTTTCCAATGCTTCCATGTTGGGATTAGTTACGAGTTCTAATTTGATACAAATTTATATTTTTTGGGAATTAGTTGGAATGTGTTCCTATCTATTAATAGGTTTTTGGTTCACGCGACCAATTGCGTCAAATGCTTGTCAAAAAGCATTTGTAACTAATCGTGTGGGGGATTTTGGTTTATTATTAGGAACCTTAGGTCTTTATTGGATAACAGGTAGTTTCGAATTTCGAGACTTGTTCAAAATAGTCAATAACTTGATTGAGAATCATGGGATAAATTCTTTATTTCTGACTCTGTGTGCCGCCCTATTATTCCTCGGTGCAATTGCGAAATCGGCACAATTCCCCCTTCATGTATGGTTACCTGATGCCATGGAGGGACCCACTCCGATTTCGGCTCTTATACATGCTGCTACTATGGTAGCAGCGGGCATTTTTCTTGTAGGCCGGCTTCTACCTCTTTTCGCAGTTATACCGTACGTAATGAATCTCATTTCTTTGATAGGTATAATAACAGTACTCTTAGGAGCGACTTTGGCTCTGGCTCAAATAGACATTAAGAGAAGTTTAGCTTATTCTACAATGTCACAATTGGGTTATATTATGTTAGCTTTCGGTATGGGGTCTTATCAAGCTGCTTTATTTCATTTGATCACTCATGCCTATTCGAAAGCATTATTATTTTTAGGCTCTGGATCCATTATTCATTCAATGGAAAGAATTATTGGATATTCTCCAGATAAAAGTCAGAATCTGGCTCTTATGGGGGGTTTCAAAAAATATGTGCCAATTACAAAAACTGCTTTTTTGTTAGGTACACTTTCTCTTTGTGGCATTCCACCTCTTGCTTGTTTTTGGTCAAAAGACGAAATTCTTAACGATAGTTGGTTGTATTCACCTATTTTCGCGATCATAGCTTGTTCCACAGCAGGATTAACTGCATTCTATATGTTTCGGATCTATTTACTTACCTTTGAAGGGCATTTAAACGTTTATTTTCAAAATTTCAGTGGAAAAAAAAATAGCTCGTTCTATTCAATAGCCATATGGGGTAAAGAAGGAAGGAAAGGAATTAACAAAGATCTTCTTTTATCCACAATGAATAATAATGAGAGGGCTTCCTTTTTTTCGAAAAAAAGAGATCCAATGGGTCCAATGGGTGGGAATGTACAAAATAGGAGGCGATCCTTTATGAAAATGACTCATTTTGTCAATATCAATAAAGAAATTCCCCCATATCCTCATGAATCGCATAATACTATGCTATTGCCGCTGCTTGGGTTGGCTCTATTTAGTTTGTGTGTTGGATCTATAGGAATTCCTTTCGATCAAGGAGGAATGGATTTCAATAGGAATATATTATCCAAATGGTTAACTCCGTCTATCAATCTTTTACATAAAAATGCGAACAATTCTGCGGATTGGTATGATTTTCTTACAAATGCAACTTTTTCAGTCAGTATAGCCTCTGTAGGAATCTTTGTAGCATTCTTTTTTTATAGGCCTGTTTCTTCATCTTTACAGAATTTGGACTTAATCAATTCATTTGTGAAAATGAGTCCTAAGAGACTTCTTTGGGACAAAATAATCAATGTGATATATACTTGGTCATCGAATCGTGCTTACATAGATCTTTTTTATTCAACAACACTAAGTAGGGGTATAAGAGGATTATCCGCACTAACTCATTTTTTTGATAGACGAGTAATTGGTGGAATTACGAATGGCATTGGTACGACAACCTTCTTTATAGGAGAAGTTCTAAAATATGTAGGGGGGGGGAGAATCTCTTCTTATCTATTCTTCTATTTCTCCTATGTATCAATCTTGTTATTAATTTATTTACTTTACTCATTTTTTACTTAAAAAGAAAAGAAAGATCGACTCTCATTAATGAGAGTCGATCTTTCTTTTCTCCAATAACCTATCTTCTCTAGTTCCCGCCTTCGAAGCGCCTTGCGGAACGCCCTTTCTGGCTCTAGTATAGTAGTAGCTTCCTGGCGGATCCATTGAATCTCTTGCCGCGGAGCGCTTCTCCTTAGGTAACTCTTTTTTTCTTCCTGGGCCGCGGGTCGTGGCTCCCCGTAGCCCAGGTAAGTTCTATGGATGAATCCTCACTCAACGAAATCACACAAAAAAGACTCGGGGGATAAAAAAAACATGGATTTTTGGATCCCCCGAGCCACGAATCTTTCTTTCTTTTACTTTGAGAAAAAAGTTGCTATTTCGAAGTGTTCGCATTGATGCGTCAGATCCATATCGCAGAGCTCTCTTTTTCTCTTGGTTAGGGTTATTCTTCCTTCCACTTACACGGAACCTCAGGCGCATGATCAACGTATGACTCCAGAGCTTTTTTTCAGTTTTTAGTCTGCCTGGGTTTCCTCTAACCTTCTTATTTTCAAATTGTTCTCCGATAATTCATAATTTTGCATTACTAGCTCAATTGGGAGGGTTCTCTGGGTTTTCCAGAGGTGGCGGTTTTCCTCATCCTCATGCAGAATGACAGAATTGTCATTGTCCAGGAACCCAACCCGGCTCTCCAACTCTAACCGACTACTTTCGAGGGTTTTCTGTTTTTCCCGGAGGTGGCGGTTTTCCTCATGCAGGCGGAGGTTTTCCTCCTGCAGAGTGGCAGAATTGTCCTGGAACCAGGAAACCTGTTTCTCCGCATCTTCGATATTCGATATGTGTCGTTGACGAGAGTTCTCGGTATGAATCACGAGAGCTTACGAGTTCTCTTTGAGTATATAGCCATAACG